CGAACCATCTTTATCAAGGTGACAGACCTATTCTCTGTACTATCAATAGAATCAATTCTAACAAGTCACACACTCATATTCCGGAAATACAGAAAGAAAGAAATTCCACGATCGAACTACCAAAATAGAATAGACCAGAAATCCCAGTTCTCACTGATTGATTTTTTATTCAAAAGCCAGGACTTTGTGGTTCTTATAGATTTAATTCATTGAAATTCCATTCAATAAAACGGAAGAATTATAAATCTCCAAAATAATAGATAGAAATACCGCAAATAGAGCCATTGCGACACCCATCAAAGGAGTCGTTCCCCACCCGGGAGCTACTTTACCATATTCCGAATTCAATGGTTTTAATAAATTCCCTACAGCAGTTTGTCTTGGGCCCGATCTAGAACTGTTCTCAACAGTTTGTGTAGCCATAAATCCTATTGTATTGCTTGAGGTCTGTTGACTTTGTATACCATTCCCCTGTAAATAAACGATCTTATGATAGATCCGTTGAAGTCTTGAAATTAGATAATTAGAATGGAAACAGCAACTCTAGTCGCCATCTTTATATCTGGTTTACTTGTAAGTTTTACCGGGTATGCCTTATATACCGCTTTTGGGCAACCTTCTCAACAACTAAGAGATCCATTTGAGGAACATGGGGACTAGTTGAAGTAATGAGCCTCCCCGTATGGGAGGCTCATTACTTCATTTGAGATAATAAAAAAGAATCTAATTTTCTGATAGATGCCTTCTTTCTCTGGGATTGTAGTTCAATTGGTCAGAGCACCGCCCTGTCAAGGCGGAAGCTGCGGGTTCGAGCCCCGCCAGTCCCGACGTACTATAAATACATCAATTCATTTGTCCTTTTCTATGAACTAGATGAAAAATCATTTCATCTTTTTAGTTGGAACTTTAGGCGGTTCTCGAAAAAAAATAGCGAAAAAAATTATCCCTAGAGTCGAGACTAAAAGAAATGTATAAACCAATGCTTCCATAAATTTGATCGCGGTTTACAATTATAGCTTCCCTAGCTGTTTGTTTTTTTTTTTCATTTTTGGAATCATCTCGGAAGAGTAAGAGTCAAAAAAGCAACGATTCAAATTCACTTTAGTATTCTATTCTATGTAAAATCTATGTAAAATGCCCTCCAAAAAGAAAAGAGAGGCAAAAAAGACCAAAGCAGCGGTCTTGTATCAGACTGCCTGTCTTCTTGTAGTTGGATCCCCAAGTTTTTGGAATGCTCCAAACTCTACTTGAGCATCCAAATCTGGGTCAATACCAGCAAAAACATCTCTGAACAAGGTTCTAGCACCATGCCAAATGTGTCCGAAGAAGAAGAGCAAAGCAAACGAAGCATGTCCAAAAGTAAACCAACCCCTTGGACTGCTACGAAAAACACCATCCGACTTCAAAGTCGCGCGATCTAATTCAAAAATTTCACCTAATTGAGCACGTCTAGCATATTTTTTCACAATAGGGGGATCACTATAACTGACTCCATTGAGCTCGCCGCCATAGAACTCAACGGTTACACCCACTTCTTCAATACTATACTTCGATTCTGCTCTTCTAAAAGGAACATCGGCTCTAACAATTCCATCGCCGTCTACCAAAACAACCGGAAATGTTTCAAAAAAAGTAGGCATACGGCGTACAAAAAGCTCACGCCCTTCTTTATCCCTAAAGATAGGGTGTCCTAACCATCCAACCGCTATTCCATCTCCGTTATCCATTGAGCCTGCCCTGAATAATCCTCCCTTTGCTGGATTATTGCCGATATAATCATAAAAAGCTAATTTTTCAGGAATTTTAGACCAGACTTCTGATAAACTTTGATTTTTTGCTAGACCGTCCCTAACCCTTCGATATATCTCTTGCTGGAAGTAACCTTGATCCCATTGATAACGAGTGGGGCCAAATAATTCTATAGGAGTCGTTGCTGAACCATACCACATAGTTCCAGCAACAACAAAAGCTGCAAAAAAGACAGCCGCGATACTACTAGAGAGTACGGTTTCAATATTTCCCATACGCAATCCTTTGTATAGACGTTGGGGTGGTCGGACGCTAAGATGGAATAAACCCGCCAATATGCCCAATGTACCTGCTGCAATATGATGAGAAGCTATTCCTCCTGGAACAAAAGGATCAAACCCCTCCACGCCCCACGACGGATTTACAGGTTGTACTTTTCCCGTTAGTCCATAAGGATCGGACACCCATATTCCAGGGCCGTACAAGCCTGTTACATGAAATGCACCAAAACCAAAACAAGCCACCCCGGAGAGAAATAAATGAATTCCAAAGATCTTGGGCAAATCCAAAGAAGGTTTTCCTGTACGTTCATCACAAAATATTTCTAGATCCCAATAAACCCAATGCCAGATAGCTGCCAAAAAGCATAAACCAGAAAACACAATATGTGCCCCAGCTACGCCTTCGTAACTCCAAATTCCCGGATTCGTTACAGTCCCTCCTGTAATACTCCAACCTCCCCATGAATTGGTTATTCCTAAACGAGTCATGAAGGGTATAACGAACATACCCTGTCTCCACATTGGATCAAGAACAGGATCAGAAGGATCAAAAACGGCTAATTCATAGAGAGCCATCGAGCCCGCCCAACCAGCAACCAAAGCTGTATGCATTATATGCACGGAAAGCAACCGGCCGGGATCATTCAATACAACGGTATGAACACGATACCAAGGCAAACCCATGGAAAATACCCCTTTATTAAAGAAAAATCAAAACTACGTAACTTTATTGCATTGGAAAAGACTATATTATGACTATCTTATGAACCCCCCCCACCCACCTAGAAGATTATTTTCTAACAAGGATTAGATTAATCTTTATTCTATTCTGTTCGTAGGAACAAAGAGAAGCAGATTTATTCTATACTCGATAAGTACCAATACGCAATAATACGCAATGGGGGCTTGATACCATTTTCTATGAGTAAACGTGTCCCCCTTATTTATCATTAGAAAGACCTATTCATAGAAAGACCTATTCGTAAAAATTTTCCTTTAGTTATTTTGTCTTTCTTTCTGAATTTTTCTAATCTATAGATAAAATAAATCGAATATAGCCAATCTAGAGTAAAGCTATATTGTGATGTTTCTTCATCAAAGTTAAATGACGATGTAGCCCTTCTTTCAATTCATGCCGCTTGGTGTTCCAAAAATAGGTTTACTAGTTCCTGGAGAGGAAGAAGATTCTTGGGTTGACATATAGTGCGACTTGTGAGATATATTGGGTCATATGGGATTTCTCCATTCTCTCCCCCGATCGAGATATCCTCTGTTTCGCCCAAGAAAGAGAAAGTGAATCATCAAAAAATTGGAGCATGAAGTGCAATTAGATAGGTTGTTTGGGGGAATTCATAATACTATACTTAATTAGACTAATTTATGGTTGGCTTTGGTTGGACTCAAAAAATGAAGTATCCAGACTCCGTTTAGAAAAAACCCAATTGGTTGGTAAGGTAATAAATAGATCGATGATTACTACGTGTATCATAAATGATTCCTCTTTGTTATTTGTAAAGTCATACCAAAAAGAAATGGTGATGGGAAGATTTGTTCTATATGTGCAAATCAAAATCGGGCAGATCTTTACCCGGGGTAGAGCATAAACCTAAAAAGATTAAAGAGACCCATTCAGGAACAAGAAAATACCGCCGCGATTTGAATTGAATCTCGATGAAACAATACATCAATGAAAAGGGAATTCGATAAGTTTATTGACTTTTTTCAATTAAATTCTAAAAACGAAAGAGGACTAGAATCTATACATTGATTCTTTTTTTTTGCAATTTTTTTTGAACCGTATGCATCAAAAGGTGCATGTACGGTTCCTAAGAGATACCTACTCCACGGGCTTTGTCGACGAAGATGCTTGTTGTTATTCGACCCAATTAATAGTCAGGTCGCAAATCAAATTATTGGTAGTCTGGTATATCTCACTATCGAGGATTCTACCACACCGATCAAGCTTTTTGTAAGCTCTCCTGGCGGAGATGTAATATCTGGAGGAGGTATTTATGATATGATGGACGCCACGCCACCAGATATCGAGACAATAGGCTTGGGAATAATCGCGTCAATGGCATCTCTTATCCTGCTTGGAGGAACAATTACCAAACGTACAGCACTCCCTCACGCTTGGCGCCAATGTAGTTTTTTGATTTGAGAGAAAAAAGAAAACTATGCCTTCGCCATATGAATATTAAGTAATAATAGCATGGCACTTCGAATTCGATATGAAACAATTTTTGTATTCTTTTTTTTTTCAAAAGATTCGATTATGTATCGAGAGAGTAGTATGAGATAAAAGGTATTTCCGATTTTATATTATCTGTTGGAAGTCCAATTCAGCGTTACAAACTTTTTTGTTTTCATCCTCACGGGCTCTTAATTTATGTTATAAAAAAAAAGAGTGCGAAAAAAACAAGATTTTTCCTTTTTTGGTTGGATCAAAAAGAAACTTTGGGATTGCTGAATCAAAGACAAAAAAAAAGAATCCGTTTTAAAATAGAAAGCAACGGAGCCATCATAGTATTTTTTTAACTCCTCCGAAAGGAAGGGTGGCAATTTGATCATTTACCCGTCTGGGGTTGATAGATTCTATTTTTATCTTTCTTGAATGGAAAGTTAAGGGTCAATTTGATTGTAGAGCCGGAGCCGTATGCAATGCACAAAAGATGATGCCCGTACGGTTGTTCAATTCTATCTTTTTTCCTATTATTCTTTATCTTTCTTTTCTGTTCGTTTCATCACACCAGATAGAGAATCCTTCTATCATCAGGGTAATGCTGCATCAACCCGCTTCTTCTCCTTTCGATGAGATAACGGAAGGTATGCACGTGGACCTTAAAATGCTAAATCACATAGGCGACTGCTTCCTAGACATTTATATAAAAAAGATGGGGAAACCAGTATCGGTGGTAGCAGAAGCCCTGAGAAGAGACTCTTTTATGACAGCAACGGAGGCCAGAGATTATGGAATTGTTGATGTTGTAGCAGACAGTTGAGATTTTATCTACGAGTTGACTATGTAAATAGAAACAATTCCTAATCATCCGGTTAGGATCAATCTAAACCAGCCCACTAGATATATGATTCAACATGCCAACTATTAAACAACTTATTAGAAATACAAGACAGCCAATTCGAAAGGTCACGAAATCTCCCGCTCTTCGGGGATGTCCTCAGCGCCGAGGAAGATGTACTAGGGTGTATGTGCGACTCGTTTAGATCATTAGCTGACATAAAAAAAGCAATAAAACCGCTTTCCAGTATGAATGATCAATACCGGGAATCGAAGGGCGAACTCCATTCACTATCTAAAAACAAGCAAATCGATCCCTTTATTGTGGATAAAGTTTATGGTTTCCATTGGTGCAAATCCAATCACCTGAATTTAAGATGAGAAACAATTCTCCATTGGTAGCAAATGGTTATCCATTAAGCGGAGGAAATCTTATTGAAATTCAAAAAAAACATAAAAAGAAGTTCTCGCTCGGTCAAGAACGGACTACTAGGGTCAGCTATCCGACTAACTTTCAGAATTAAATACCGTGACTGTATAGGTGGGTCTCGTTGTGAAAGACCTCTTACTGGATAATTTATGGGTAGAGCCAAAGAGTGTGATGTGAACTATACAAGTTACCAAAAACATTGATTAAATGAAGTTAAAGGCTCCGGTGTATAGAGAAGACCTCACCGTTTAAGAAGTAACCATAGAAACGACGGAACCCACTATTTTTTTATTTATCCAGTTCATTTTTTTTATTGACTATATTCTATTTTTGACACCTAGCAAAAGAAAATTTCTTATTTCTTTTGTATTTTACAGTAAAATACCTAAAAAAAAAAAAGAAAAATCGTGGTCGGGAAGGTTATAGTAGCCAAAGCCATTGGAATTTGTATTTTCTACATTGGAAAAATCCGTTTTTAATAGACCAAGACGGGGAAGGAGATAACTGAAAGAAAAAAGAAAAGAAATCAATTAGTTATTTGTCAAAATTTTATTTATTCAATGACCAGAATTAAAGGCGGAGATATAGCTCAGAAACGTAGAAAAAAAAGCCGTACAGTTTCATCTGGTTTTCGGGGGGCCCATTCAAAACTTACTCGAATTATTACTCAACAGATAATAAGAGCTTTTGTTTCGGCTCATCGGGATAGGGATAAGAAAAAAAGAAACTTTCGTCGTTTATGGATCACTCGGATAAACGCAGTAATTCGAGAAGGGGGAATATTCTATAATTATAGTAAATTAATACACGATCTATACAAGAAACAGTTGCTTTTTAATCGTAAAATACTGGCCCAAATCGCTATATTCAATAGGAATTGTCTTTATATTATTGCCATTGGAATCAGAAAAAAAATGGATTGTAAAGAATACAACGAAATAGTTTACAGACTAATTTTTAATTTACATAATTTTAAATGGAGTTACCCGGAGAATGAACTCCGGGAAAGTGGGGTCGAAATTACTATGAGAAAATATGCTAAAGTAGTCAAAATAAATGAACACGTTCAATAAAAAAATATTTTTTTTTGATTCGTTTTTTTCTTACGACACGACAATCAAATCTAGATTCTCGGATTTGTCGAACAAAACACCAATCCACTTTTAAGTTCGGATTGGAACTCTGAGTCAAATGAATAAAGAATAAGCCTCCCTATTTATTGCTGGTTCCATCTTTGTTGCTGGGTTCATCTTTGGGTACATATTTATATTTATTGCCAGGTGTACCTTTCTTTTTGGGTACATATTTATTGCTATTGCCCGGTCCACCTTTCTTTTTGGGTACATATTTATTGCCGGTTTTAAGACCTTTCGCTTTTTTGATCGCCCAGATTCTTTTAGCATTTTGCTCATTATTGATAAAGGGTAACAAAGATAAAATACGAGCTTGTTTTATAGCAATAGTAGCTAATCGTTGTTGTTTGAAGGTCAATTTAGTTGATCGTCTAGATATTATTTTTGCTTGTTCACTAATAAATTGACCAATTAAACTCGGTTCTGTACAATCAATTCGATCCCCCGGTTTAATCGGGGACAAACGCCTACGAAAAGATCGTTTTTTTTTAAAGGGTCGCTTGGATTTATCCATGGTTTGTTTGTTTAGTTTATTTCTTATCCCGAAAATCCTATTTATTAATTGTCATCTTAATCCCCAATAGGATTTTTTTTATTTCAATCAAATATGTTCTATATAATATATAATATAATGTCATTTTTCTCCTTTGAAGGAGAAGACATACTTCGTCCGGTCTATTTCTTTATTTCCCCATGAATCATATGTTTGTAACAATAGGGACAGAATTTTCTCAATTCTAATTGATCGGGCGTATTGTGCCGGTTCTTTTGAGTAATATATCTGGAAATGCCCCTTGGTACCTTCTTAACACGGTTTCGGATACAACCGGTACATTCCAAAATCACCGTGACTCGCGCATCTTTCTTCTTGGCCATAAACCTCCTTTG